GACCGAATAGACAAATCTTTTTTTTTTTTTTTTTTTGATATTTCGGCGCGTATGAAAATAATTTTTAGAAATTGGATGCGGAAAAACACAGAATTTTCGGATTATACAGAGAAAAACACAAAAGAAAGCGAGAAAAAAAAAGAAGAGGACAAAAAAGAAGAAGACAAAAGAAAGGAGAAAGCGCGTATAGAAATAGCAGAAGCCTGGGATAGTATTTTACTTGCTCAAGTACTAAGAGGTTTTTTGTTAGTAACCCAATCAATTCTTAGAAAATATATTATATTACCTTCATTGATAATAGCTAAAAATATAGTCCGTATACTATTATTTCAATTTCCTGAATGGTCTGAGGATTTAAAGGATTGGAATAGAGAAATGCATATTAAATGTACCTATAATGGCGTTCAATTATCAGAAAAAGAATTTCCAAAAAACTGGTTAACAGACGGTATTCAGATCAAGATCCTATTTCCTTTTAGTCTTAAACCTTGGCACAGATCTAAACTACAAGCCCCTTATAATGATCCAATGAAAAAAAAGGATCAAAAAAATGATTTTTGCTTTTTAACAGTTTTTGGAATGGAAACGGAACTACCTTTTGGTTCTCCCAGAAAAAAACTTTCATTTTTTGAACCCATTTTTAAAGAACTAAAAAAAAAATTTAAAAAATTGAAAAAGAAATGTTTTATAATTCTAAGAATTTTAAAAGAACAAAAAAAATTGTTTCTAAATGTCTCAAAAGAAACAAAAAAATGGATCATTAAAAGCATTCTGTTTATAAAAGAAATAATAAAAGAACTCTCAAAAATAAACCCAATTATATTATTTGGATTGAGAGAAATAGAAGTATATGAATTGAGTGAAACTAAAAAAGATTCGATAATTGGTAATCGGATGATTCATGAATCGTCGATTCAAATTATATCTGAGGGTTGGACAAATTATTCATTAACAGAAAAAAAAATGCAAGATCTAACTGATAGAACAAATACAATCATAAATCAAATAGAAAAAATTACAAAAGAAAATAAAAAAGGAACTCCAGATATAAATTTTAGTTCTAACAAAATAAGTTATGATGATAAAGGATCAGAATCACAAAAAAATATTTGGCAGATATTAAAAAGACAAAATGTTAGATTAATCCGTAAGTCACATTATTTTATAAAATATTTCATTGAAAGGATATACATAGATATCTTTCTATGTATCATTAATATTCCTAGCATCAATACACAACTTTTTCTTGAATCAACAAAAAAAATTATTTATAAATACATTAACGATAATGAAGCAAATCACGACAGAATTGATAAAACAAATCAAAGTGTAATTCCCTTTATTTCGACTATAAAAAAGTCATTTACTAATATTAGTAATAAGAATTCAAAGACTTTTTGCGACTTATCTTACTTTTCACAAGCATATGTATTTTACAAATTATCACAAACTCAACCTATTAACTTATATAAGTTAAAATCTGTATTTCAATATAACGGAATGTCTCTTTTTCTTAAGAATGAAATAAAGGATTTTTTTGTTGTAACACAAGAACTATTTCATTCCGAATTAAGACATAAGAATCTTCGCAATTATGGAATGAATCAATGGACAAATTGGTTAAGGAGTCAGTATCAATGTGATGTATCTCATATTAAATGGTCTAGATTAGTACCACAAAAATGGCGAAATATATTCAATCAACACTGTATGGCTCAAAATAAATATTTATGTGATTTATATGAAAAGGATCGATTAATTAACTACGAAAAAAATTTCGAAACAGATTCGAATCAAAAAGATAATTTTAAAAAAAAATATAGATATGATATTTTAGCATATAAATCTATTAATTTAGCATATAAATCTATTAATTATGAAGATAAGAAGGACTCTTATATTTATGGATCACCATTACAAATAAAAAATAAACAAGATATTTTTTATAATTACAACACACATACACAAAAATCATTTAATATGCCGGAAGGTATTCCTATTATCCCTTATCTAGTAGAAGATGATATTAGAGATATGGAGATAAATCCGGATAGAAAATATTTTGATTGGAGAATTTTCCATTTTTGTCTTAAAAATAAGGTCGATATTGACGCCTGGATCGATATTGATACTGACACTAACAGTAATAAATATACTAAGACTAGGGTTAATAAGTATCAAATAATTGATAAAATCAATAAGAGGGGTCTTTTTTATCTCACGATTCAGCAAGATCAAGAAATCAATCTATCGAATCAAATAACCCTTTTTGATTGGATGGGGATGAATGAAGAAATACTAAGTTGTCCCATATCAAATATGGAATTTTGGTTCTTCCCAGAATTGGGGATACTTTATAATACGTATAAAATTAAACCGTGGGTTATACCAATTAAATTACTAGTTTTAAATTCTAATATAAATGAAAATTTTAGTAAAAACAAAAGCATCACCGGAAATAAAAAAAGGGATCCTTTTATATCAATATCGGAGAATTCAAAAAAATCTTTTGAATTAGAAAACCGAAATCAAGGGGAAAAAGAATACGCGGTCCAAGCAGATTTTAAATCAGCTCTTTCAAACCAAGAAAAAGATGTTGAAGAAGATTATACGGGATCGTACATGAAAAAAAATAGAAATAAAAAGCAATACAAGATCAATACAAAAGCGGAGTTTGATTTCTTCCTAAAAAGGTATTTGCATTTTCAATTGAGATGGGATGATTCTTTAAATAAAAAAATAAGCAATAACATCAAAGTATATTGTCTCCTGCTTAGACTGATAAATCCAAGAGAAATTACTATATCCTCTATTCAAAGAGGCGAAATGAGTCCGGATATTCTGATGATTCAGAAAGATTTAACTCTTACAGAATTGATTAAAAGGGGAATTTTGATTATTGAACCAATTCGTCTATCTATAAAAAATGATGGAAAATTTATTATGTATAAAACCATCGGTATTTCATTAGTTCATAAAAGCAAACACCAAATTAATCAAAGATACCGAGAAAAAAAACATGCTGATAAGAATTCTGATGAAGCCATTACAAAACATCAAAGGATGACTGGAAATAGAGATAAAAATCATTATGATTTGTTTGTTCCTGAAAATATTTTATCACCTAGACGTCGTAGAGAATTGAGAATTCTAATTTGTTTCAATTCTGAGAATAGACATAGAAATGCAGCATTTTGTAATGGGAATAAGGTAAACAGTCAAGTTTTGGATAAAAGCAAAAACTATAAAAAAAAACTTATTAAATTTAAGTTATTTCTTTGGCCCAATTATCGATTAGAAGATTTGGCTTGTATGAATCGTTATTGGTTTAATACCAATAATGGCAGTCGTTTCAGTATGGTAAGGGTACATATGTATCCGCGATTGAAAATGCATTAATAGTACATTTTTGCTATATTTCCCATACTATATCTGATCTATGACGACAAAGAGATGCACACATGCATTGTCTTACATTCCATCGTTCCATTCTGATACACGATACTAATTCAATGACATATCAATTTGATCTAGAAATGAATCAACAAAATATTATTATTTTAGGTCTAAATTTTTATCTTTTGTGAGTGCAGAAAACAACCATCCTTTATGTATACCCTTTCAAATCCAAATAAAATTTACAAATTAAAAATTTAATTTTATTAAAAAAAATTAGAAATTAATAACAAAATTAATATTTTTGTATATACAAAATAAAAATGAGAGGCATTATTATTACTGATCAATAAAGATATCTATCAATAAAAATTTCTTAAAATAAAAAGAGAGGGGCGAGAAGATTTCATTTTATGGTAAAAAATTCATTCATCTCAGCTATTTCACAAGAAGAAAAAGACGAAAACAGAGGATCTGCTGAATTTCAAATAGTTAGTTTCACCAATAGGATACGAAGACTTACTTCACATTTAGAATTACACAAAAAAGACTATTTATCTCAGAGAGGTTTACGTAAAATTCTGGGAAAACGCCAACGACTGCTGTCTTATTTGTCAAAGAAAAATAGAATATGTTATAAAGAATTAATTAATCGGTTGGATATTCGGGAGTCAAAAACCCGTTAATTTGAAGAGGCATTTTGAATTATTTGATTTATTAGATCGTGAATTTTAATGAACTTTTTTTCGTTTTCAGCAATTCATGAAAGAATGAATCGAGGAAAAACCGATGAATATACCAGCTACAAGAAAAGACCTCATGATAGTCAATATGGGCCCCCACCACCCATCAATGCATGGTGTTCTTAGACTCATCATTACTCTAGATGGTGAAGATGTTATTGATTGTGAACCAATATTGGGTTATTTACACCGAGGGATGGAAAAAATTGCGGAAAACCGAACAATTATACAATATTTGCCTTATGTAACACGTTGGGATTATTTAGCTACTATGTTCACAGAAGCAATAACTGTAAATGGACCGGAACAGTTGGGAAATATTCAAGTACCTAAAAGAGCTAGCTATATCAGAATAATTATGTTGGAGTTGAGTCGTATAGCTTCTCATCTGTTATGGCTTGGTCCTTTTATGGCGGATATTGGTGCACAAACTCCCTTTTTCTATATTTTCAGAGAAAGAGAATTAGTATATGATCTATTCGAAGCTGCCACCGGTATGAGAATGATGCATAATTATTTTCGTATCGGAGGAGTAGCGGCCGATCTACCTCATGGTTGGATAGATAAATGTTTGGATTTCTGCGATTATTTTTTAACAAGAGTTGCTGAATATCAAAAACTTATTACACGAAATCCTATTTTTTTAGAACGAGTCGAGGGAGTAGGCATTATTGGTAGAGAGGAAGTAATAAATTGGGGTTTATCGGGACCAATGCTGCGAGCTTCCGGAATACAATGGGATCTTCGTAAAGTTGATCATTATGAATGTTACGACGAATTTGATTGGGAGGTACAGTGGCAAAAAGAAGGAGATTCATTGGCTCGTTATCTAGTCCGAATTGGTGAAATGATAGAATCTATAAAAATCATTCAACAGGCTCTGGAAGGAATTCCAGGGGGACCCTATGAGAATTTAGAAATACGATACTTTGATAGAGAAAGGAATCCGGAATGGAATGATTTTGAATATCGATTTATTAGTAAAAAGCCTTCTCCTACATTTGAATTGCCGAAACAAGAACTTTATGTGAGAGTCGAAGCCCCAAAGGGAGAGCTGGGAATTTTTCTGATAGGGGATCAGAGTGGTTTTCCTTGGAGATGGAAAATCCGCCCCCCGGGTTTTATCAATTTGCAAATTCTTCCTCAGTTAGTTAAAAGAATGAAATTGGCTGATATTATGACGATACTAGGTAGTATAGATATCATTATGGGAGAAGTTGATCGTTGAAATGATAATTGATACACCAGAAGTACAAGATATTGATTCTTTTTCTAGATTAGAGTTTTTAAAAGAGGTTTATGGAATTATATGGGTGCTTATTCCTATTTTGACTCTTGTATTGGGAATCACAATAGGTGTACTGGTAATTGTATGGTTAGAAAGAGAAATATCCGCAGGGATACAACAACGTATTGGACCTGAATACGCCGGCCCTTTGGGAATTCTTCAAGCTCTAGCAGATGGGGCAAAACTGGTTTTCAAAGAAAATCTTCTTCCATCTAGGGGGGATACCCGTTTATTCAGTATCGGGCCATCCATAGCAGTCATATCAATTTTAGTAAGCTATTCAGTAGCTCCTTTTGGCTATCACCTTGTTTTAGCGGATCTCAATATCGGTGTTTTTTTATGGATTGCCATTTCTAGTATTGCTCCAATTGGACTTCTTATGTCAGGGTACGGGTCAAATAATAAATATTCCTTTTTAGGTGGTCTACGAGCTGCTGCTCAATCGATTAGTTATGAAATACCATTAACTTTATGTGTGTTATCAATATCTCTACGTGCGATTCGTTGATACATAGACATAAACTTTTCTTTATTCCTTCCTTTCAAAGAAAGGGTTGGAATGAATTAAGTAGATGTAGATATATTCATTTTTTTTATTCATTATTCGGGTTGATGAACTAAATCAAATAGTTATATGAGTGAAAGAAAACAGCTTATATATAAATTCGCAGTAAAAAGATTGAGTCTCATTTTCTATGTATAAGAGTTAGAGAGTTAAGCGGAAATAAACATAAACAGAAGCGACCGTTTCCCCCAAGATTGGTTGATTAGTCATCCTGACTTGAAGCGGGCTCAAAAGATCAACCATATTGAGTTTTCACTATCATTTGTATGTATTACCACAGGGGGGGGGGGTTGAACAAAAACGAGTGGGTGGTTAGAAACACCAAGATATGTAAAGGATTAGTAATGGAGATTATGTAAATTCTCCAAAAGGACATTTTTACATAATATACAAACAAAGAATACTCATTGGGGCTTTAAGTTGGTAGAAATGATCAGGCAATACTCCCCACGACACGATTCCAATCCAGAGTATGCTCCTATCCACCGATTAAATAAATAACTATTGGGAACGAAATAATCCTTTACTTTATTTTGTAAGCCCCCTTTTTCTCAGAAATAGAAAGAAGAATAGGAACGAAAAAAAGAGAAAGAAATCCAATTCCAATAAAAAAATAAAAAAGATACCTTTTTTATTTCCCAGATACATATTAATAGATATAGAATTTGTGTCATAATTCATGAATTAATTATAGAATTTTTTTCGTACGTGAAATAAACGGGTTATTGATATTTCTACAATAAGTATTTTATTGAAGAATTAAGTTATTACTCAACAAAGAAGAATTAAAATTCTTATTTAAATTATTAAAGTTAAAGAAAGGGTGAGATCGATTCAGAAGTACTTTTTTATTTATTATTAAATAATTATAACAGACAGAATTCAATTGGTCTAATTTAGGACCGTCCAATAGATTTTGACTTTATCCATCCTACAAACGTACCAAGATAAAATAATACTGACGCGATCCTTAGATTTATTTCTGGCCTTTAAGGAGCCGTATGAGGTGAAAATCTCATGTACGGTTCTGTAATAGCGATGGTAACAGTAATGGTATCACCGACTATAATTATCTAACAGTTCAAGTACAATTGATATAGTTGAGGCGCAATCAAAATACGGTTTTTGGGGATGGAATTTGTGGCGTCAGCCTATAGGGTTTATCATTTTTATCATTTCTTCCCTAGCAGAATGTGAGAGATTACCTTTTGATTTACCCGAAGCAGAAGAAGAATTAGTAGCAGGTTATCAAACCGAATACTCGGGTATAAAATTTGGTTTATTTTATGTTGCTTCCTATCTAAACCTATTAGTTTCTTCATTATTTGTAACAGTTCTTTACTTGGGAGGTTGGAATATCTCTATTCCGGACATATATGTTTCTGAGCTTTTTGAAATAAATAAAACATGTGGAGTTTTTGGAGCGACAATTGGTATCTTTATTACATTAGCTAAAACTTATTTGTTCTTGTTCATTCCTATCACAACAAGATGGACTTTACCGAGGCTAAGAATGGACCAACTATTGAATCTTGGATGGAAATTTCTTTTACCTATTTCTCTCGGTAATCTATTATTAACAACTTCTTCCCAACTCTTTTCACTGTAAGGTAAATTTACAACTTGTCTCAAACAAGAGAAATAAACAAACATAAAATTATTCATAATATATATTAATGATATGTTCTCTATGGTAACTGGGTTCATGAATTATGGTCAACAAACAGTACGAGCTGCAAGGTACATTGGTCAAAGTTTCATGATTACTTTATCTCACGCAAATCGTTTACCTGTAACTATTCAATATCCTTATGAAAAATTAATCACCGCGGAGCGTTTCCGCGGTCGAATCCATTTTGAATTTGATAAATGTATTGCTTGTGAAGTATGTGTTCGTGTATGTCCTATAGATCTACCCGTTGTTGATTGGAAATTGGAAACTGATATTCGCAAGAAACGGTTGCTTAATTACAGTATTGATTTCGGAGTCTGTATATTTTGTGGTAATTGCGTTGAGTATTGTCCAACAAATTGTTTATCAATGACTGAAGAATATGAACTTTCTACTTATGATCGTCACGAATTGAATTATAATCAAATTGCTTTGGGTCGTTTACCAATGTCAGTAATTGACGATTATACAATTCGAACAATTTTTAATTCGCCTCAAAAAAAAAGTAAATCTCTTGATTAAAGAATAATTTATAATTACTTTACTAAGACTATTACTTTACTAATAAATAATACTAAGGTTCATTTTTTTTTGATCTAATCTAAAGGAATCGGGTTTCTTTCGTTTTGTTTGGTCAATAACTACAAATCCCAACTGTTGATTAGTTGGTTAAGAATCACGTCTTAATTTGGATTGAAAATCCATTAATTAATATATCTGTAATTATTTTTACATATATAGTTTCAAATGAGAACTACTCTTTCAGATAACGAATTAAATTAGTCCAATAATTGTACTTACATTTATTCATATCCCTTAGGATTTAATTAGGAATTGCTCAAAAATTATAATTTTTTTTTCTGTTCGGATTTCAATAAGGTCATGAAAAACATTTCGATTTATTTATCTCTTATTTTACATATAATGGATTTGCCCGGACCAATACATGATTTTCTTTTAGTCTTTCTGGGATCGGTTCTTATACTAGGAGGTATGGGAGTGGTATTATTTACCAACCCCATTTATTCTGCCTTTTCATTGGGACTGGTTCTTGTTTGTATATCCTTATTCTATATTCTATTAAACTCCTATTTTGTAGCTGCTGCACAACTCCTTATTTACGTGGGAGCTATAAATGTTTTAATCGTATTTGCTGTGATGTTTATGAATGGTTCAGAATATTACAAAGATTTGAATCTTTGGACCGTTGGGGATGGGGTTACTTTGCCAGTTTGTACAAGTATTTTTGTTTTACTCATGATTACTATTACAGATACGTCATGGTACGGGATTATTTGGACTACAAGATCAAACCAGATTATAGAACAAGATTTGATAAGTAATAGTCAACAAATTGGAATTCATTTATCAACGGATTTTTTTCTTCCGTTTGAATTCGTTTCGATAATTCTTTTAGCCGCTTTGATAGGTGCAATTGCCGTGGCGCGACAGTAATAAATCTATAGAATTGGCAACAGCAATCCAAATTAAACTGTGTTCTGTTTTATTACATTTATTTCCCTTCAATTAAATTTATGTCTAAAATATAAATTATTTTATTAAATCTATTCTATTACCAATAGAATATATTCCTTTGTTCCGTACTTTTTTTTATTCTAGTCAATTGAATCTGTTTAATTGTTGTTCAGTTCATATTGAAATGAATCGAAATTGATAAGGAGTTGGTCAATGATGCTCGAGCATGTACTTGTTTTGAGTGCCTACTTATTTTCTATCGGTATCTATGGATTGATCACGAGTCGAAATATGGTTCGAGCCCTTATGTGTCTTGAACTTATACTGAATGCGGTTAATATAAATTTCGTAACATTTTCTGATTTTTTTGATAGCCGCCAATTAAAAGGAAATATTTTCTCAATTTTTGTTATAGCTATTGCAGCCGCTGAAGCAGCTATTGGTCCGGCTATTGTTTCGTCAATTTATCGTAACAGAAAATCAACTCGTATCAATCAATCGAATTTGTTGAATAAGTAGTATTAATAATCATATAAATTCTAATATTCATAAATTATAATTACCATGACCATACATTACGTATAATACATGTTTTCGAAAATGTAAAAAATCAATGTAAGAAATCAAAGTATCTTGGTTCTATCGCACGGGTCGATCCAGAAGTAGATTGATTATAAAAATTCTGATAAATTATTGATTCATCTGGTGTCTAAATATATGATTCATTTACAAGTTTACTAGATCGAAAATTTCTGACATTTAAAAATTTATAGATCCAATGTCACATTCAGTAAAGATTTATGATACGTGTATAGGGTGCACTCAATGTGTGCGAGCCTGCCCAACAGATGTATTAGAAA